TTTTGGGTTATTCGATCTAGTAGTGGAAACTCAATGGAATTCATAACTAGTTCCATCTTATTTTTTTTTACTTTTTTTTTTTTTTCGAAATATTCGGGGATTACGACCATTCCAATGCTCCTTTTCGCCATGCATAAACTAAACCAACAATTAGGATAAGCACGAAAATTAAAGCTTCTATAAATACGGGTACACCCAATACGTCGAAACTCATTGCCCATGGATAAAGAAAAACCGTTTCAACATCAAAAACAACAAAAACTAGAGCAAACATATAATAACGGATTCTAAATTGTAACCAAGCATCCCCCATTGGTTCTATACCCGATTCGTAACTCGAAAGTTTCTCCGGTCCTTTGCTAATCGGCGCTAAAATTCCGGAAAATAGAAATGCTAAAATAGGAATAACACTTGATATTATTAAAAATGCCCAGAAAATGTCATATTCATAAAGTATAAACATCGGCAGACTCCTTACGAATGTGGAAAATATTTCGATTTTTTTGATTCCGAGTTGGAATTATCAAGTTATCCATAACTCCTTAGTCAAAACAACAATTTATTTTGAGCGAACTACTAAATATTTTTTTCACCTCAGCCTGTTTACAAATAAAATTATAGTCATTTGATAGAGTTAGCATAAATAGAAAATATAAGTTAAGTAAATTATTATAGTTAACTCTAGTTGGTTGATTGGGTTGAAATCAAATTACAATTTATCCCTAGGGTTTTACTTCCCCCCTTTTTAGGTAAAATATACCTGGGGGGGATATAATTTTTCTAGGGATAGGAACGAGTAATTCATTTACTTCAACTTAGACAAAATAAAGGTTGTTTATCCTAGTGAAATCCATTTTTTCCTTTTTTGACTCCGTCATAAATGATATTCATTAGTAAGTTTATGGGCATTTTTTTGTTGATGAGAGAGAACTGATGGGTTATAAAAAAAGTTTTTTTATATTCTTAAACTTTAATATTAATCTAACTCGTATAGTATATGAATTTTTAGGGCTATACGGACTCGAACCGTAGACCTTCTCGGTAAAACAGATCAAACTTTTTTTAGTCTCAAAATGATTTGAACTGGGTCAAAGACCCAACATGCAGTTTTTTGCATTGGGCTCTTTCATTAACTGATATAAATATCAGCTAGTCTACCATATTTTTTCTTGATAGAAATAATATGGTTCCATGTGCTGTGATTCATTATTTTTTGAACTTTGATTCAGAAGCACTACCAAAGTGTTTCAAAAAGGAGTTATATTGACGTAGGTCTGCCTTTGGCCTAGATAACATTTTTTTTTATTAAATAGAGTCTCTATCGTTCTGCTTAACGAAGATAATATGAAACTTCATACACCTTAAAGTTCATCGGACGAAAAGAGATTTTTTGAGATCCTTATACTCATTAAGCCTAGCATTAAATAGGCTGGGTATTCACCTTATCAATATTTAAAATCAAAAACGGGTTCTATTTGGTGACTAAAAGTACATCGGAATCAGACCGAATTAGAACCAATTGTCAGGCTATTGTTCTCGTGTTTTGTTTCCTCAAAGTCATAGAGTAAGACATCGATTTATCAAAAATATGAATGGAATTGTTTTTTTGATTGCATGATGGACTCCCCTGAAAAACATTGGCGCGCGTGTAAACGAGGCGCTCTACCTAACTGAGCTATAGCCCTTGTGCTACATAACATATTTTAACACGTAGAGACTGTCTTGTCAAGATGAACATTCGCGATATAAGATCATAGCTCTTTGATTGATATTGCTTATAAACAATATTCGATTTATAATACCTATTGTAATGGCATTTTTTTTTAGGTCTCTTTAGTAATGCAAACTAACCTACTTAACTCAGTGGTTAGAGTATTGCTTTCATACGGCAGGAGTCATTGGTTCAAATCCAATAGTAGGTAAAACTTATTAGATACTGTTGACTCTGGTATCTAATAAGTTTTTAGATTAACCTTCTAGATTTTAAATTTATTATTAAAAGACTCTAAATTTAATAATTTAAATTTTTATATCCTTATAGTATTATTTGTCATTTTTTTATAAAAAAAAATGACAAATAATACTATATTAATAAAATATTATAGTATGTGTATGTTATCTTCTATATCTGAATCTGAATTTTTTTTTCAGAGGGTGTATAAGCCGAATGTTTTTTTTATTATGAGTATTTACGCGCACTACCTGGTTACGAAATCGTATTGATAGCCTCTACTCGTGTTCGAGCCCGTCTAAGAGATAGATTTGCTTCAATTATTTGTCTCTTTCCTTCAGCTTGCTTCAAGTTAGCTTCGGCTATTTCAAGAGTTTGCTGAGCTTCTTGTGGATCAATGTCACTACCCTTCTCAGCATCATTTACTAAAACAGTGATCTCATTATTGCCTATTCTAGCAAAACCGCCCATTAGAGCCATCGTTAACCATTGGTCGTTAAGGCGTATTCTCAAAATCCCTATATCTACAGCTGTGGCAATAGGGGCATGGTTTGGTAATACCCCAATTTGACCACTATTAGTAGATAAAATAATTTCTTTTACTTCTGAATTCCAAACAATTCGATTAGGAGTCAGTACACAAAGATTTAATGTCATTTCTTCAATTTGCTCTCCATTTCTAAGTTCATAGCTTTCGCGGTAGCTTCATCGATGTTACCTACCAAATAAAAGGCCTGCTCAGGAAGACCATCTAATTCTCCGGAAAGGATCAATTGAAAGCCTCTAATTGTTTCTGCTAGACCAACATATTTTCCTGGAGAGCCCGTAAAGACTTCTGCTACGAAAAAGGGTTGTGATAAGAAACGCTCAATTTTTCGTGCTCTTGCTACGGTTAACCGGTCTTCTTCCGATAATTCGTCCAACCCAAGGATAGCTATAATGTCCTGAAGTTCTTTGTAACGCTGTAAGGTTTGCTTAACTCTTTGCGCAATTTCATAATGTTCTTCGCCAACGATCCGAGGTTGGAGCATGGTTGATGTTGAATCTAATGGATCCACTGCTGGATAGATCCCTTTGGCGGCTAATCCTCTTGATAGGACAGTAGTAGCGTCTAAATGTGCAAATGTCGTAGCAGGAGCGGGATCGGTCAAATCGTCTGCAGGTACATAAACTGCTTGAATCGAAGTTATGGACCCTTCCTTTGTAGAAGTAATTCTTTCCTGTAAAGAACCCATTTCAGTACTAAGAGTCGGTTGATAGCCTACAGCGGAAGGCATTCTACCCAATAATGCAGATACTTCAGATCCTGCTTGAACGAAACGAAAAATATTGTCGATAAATAGGAGTACGTCTTGTTCATTAACATCTCGGAAATATTCCGCCATAGTTAGGGCAGTCAACCCAACCCTCATACGTGCCCCCGGCGGTTCATTCATTTGACCGTATACTAGAGCCACTTTTGATTCTGAAATATTTTGTTCATTGATAACTCCAGATTCTTTCATTTCCATGTAAAGATCATTTCCTTCACGAGTACGTTCACCTACTCCGCCAAACACGGATACGCCCCCATGAGCTTTTGCAATATTGTTGATCAATTCCATAATCAGTACTGTTTTACCCACTCCAGCTCCACCAAACAGTCCTATTTTTCCTCCACGGCGATAAGGGGCTAAAAGATCGACCACTTTAATTCCTGTTTCAAAAATAGATAATTTTGTATCTAACTGCGTAAAGGCGGGCGCAGATCTATGAATAGGGGATGTTGTTCGAGTATCTACGGGCCCTAAATTATCAACAGGCTCCCCCAGCACGTTAAAAATGCGTCCGAGAGTTGCTCCACCGACTGGAACGCTTAGGGGAGCTCCTGTGTCAATAACTTCCATTCCTCGTGTTAGACCATCTGTAGCACTCATCGCTACAGCCCTAACTCGATTATTTCCTAGTAATTGTTGTACCTCACAAGTCACATTAATTGGTTGGCCAGCAGTATCTCGACCCTTAACTACTAGAGCGTTGTAAATATTTGGCATTTTGCCTGGAGGAAAAGCTACGTCCAGTACGGGACCAATAATTTGAGCGATACGCCCCAGTTTTTTTTTTTCAAGTGTGGAAACACCAGGACTAGAAGTAGTAGGATTGATTATCATAGTATATAGTTAAGGTAAAATTTGTGAAATTTTTTTGCGAAAATCAAAATTATCGAACAAAAAAAACGATGTCCGGCAGCAAGTTGATCAATTAATTAAATCAGAATTATAGGAGTTAGCAATCCAAGTTGTTGGGACTATCCAAACGAATCTAATTCAATTATTTCTTTTCAATTTCAAGTTCAATCAACCTATTTCAAAACTATTAAATGAATAATGAGTGATGAACAAAAATTGTGATAAAGTCCTTTATTTGTCTATCAGTATAGACAATCCTTGACTCTATTATCTACAGAAATCGAACCCAAACTCTAAACTCTATTTAATTTTTGATTCTGGAACTTTGTTTTTTTAGTATATTAATTTATGCTCAATCTATTCTTTCTTTTCATGATGGAATTACACATATTTTCACAGCTAGGATAGACATATACACCCTGTATCGCTATCAAGAGTTAATTTAAAATTTTGTAGTTCTTTCAACCCAAATGGGTGTAAGAAATTCGAAACTTGAAAAACAATGTTGGGTTGCGCCATATATATGAAAGAGTATACAATAATGATGTATTTGTCGAATCAAATACATTACATGGTCTAATAATGAACCATTTTGATTAGTTGATAATATTAGTTCATAATTTGACGAACGATTCCTGTAAAAGGTTTAAGGCCTAATTTATGTCGAGTAGACCTTGTGGCTTTGTTGTACAAATTTTTAATTAAAGTTGTAGGGAGGGACATATGTCACCACAAACAGAGACTAAAGCAAGTGTTGGATTTAAAGCTGGTGTTAAAGATTACAAATTGACTTATTATACTCCTGAGTATGAAACCCTGGATACTGATATCTTGGCAGCATTCCGAGTAACGCCTCAACCTGGAGTTCCGCCCGAAGAAGC